CTGTTATTCGGGCGACTTAACGCCCATGGTCTTGTTTATACGTAATAACTGCGTGTTTGCTGTGACAGGCTAGCCTCAGTTTTAGTGCCCAGGTTTTCCTATTTTGGCCTAGGTTAATAATTTTTTAAAAATTTTTTAAAATTTTTTTAAAATTTTTCCTATTTTGGCCTAGGTTAATAATTTTTTAAAAATTTTTTAAAATTTTTTTAAAATTTTTTCCTATTTTGGCCTAGGTTAATAATTTTTTAAAAATTTTTTAAAATTTTTTTAAAATTTTTTCCTATTTTGGCCTAGGTTAATAATTTTTTAAAAATTTTTTAAAATTTTTTTAAAATTTTTTCCTATTTTGGCCTAGGTTAATAATTTTTTAAAAATTTTTTAAAATTTTTTTAAAATTTTTTCCTATTTTGGCCTAGGTAATAATTTTTTAAAAAAAAATAAAAAAAATTTAAAAATTTTTTCCTGTTTTTCCTTTGTGTTTTTCATTTTTCTTTTTTTTTTTTTTTTTTTTTTCTTTTTTTTTTCTTTTTTATCACTAAAATTACAGAAGAGCCGACCCCAGGGCCACGAAATTGGGGGGAGGGGGGGCTAATTAAAGGGTAATATGTATAACGAGCATTAAATATTTATGTACATGAAAGTCGGGTTAGTCCGTTCTGCAAGGAAAATGTACTACCTTAGTTTAATGACTTTAGATATAAGCCCCCGGGTAGTGGATGAGATCTCCCCAAAAAAATAAAGAACCAATAGCAATTGAAGAATAGAGATGCCGGGGTCACGAATCTAAATGAGTGAAACCATATGGTGCGGGTTGAGGCCTCTAAGAAGAGGAAAGAACGCCACAGGCAATAGCAAGATGAGTACGTGAGAGTGATAACCAGAGGCCTCTAAGAAGAGCAATAAATGTGAACCGTGTCCAGGTATGAGCTTGAGACTAGTAATAGTTAGTATGGATACAATGGATGCTGATTTCACGTGAGATGCTGATTAATAAGAACTAATGGATGGGTGTTGGGGGCAGATAAATGAATGCCTTATAATACAGAGCTGGTGGGGGGTACATATTATCTTTTTGTTTAGCAAAGAGTAATAGTGCTCGTGGTTTTTGGTTGGTTTAGTTGTCATTCGGGACTTATTGTCCATGTTAACATTTTCAGTGTTATGCTTTTTATGAGTTAAGCTACGATGACTGGTCTAGTTCAAGAAGTAGTTTAATAAGAATGTCGGCTTTGGGGGCCGGAAGAGTAGAGTTATGTCTACCTTCTTGAGTGGTTGGGTAATACTCCTGGGAAGGTGTGTGTGTTCCATTTCTGTCTTACAAGGCCAGCGCTTTAGGGTTGAGCTACAGGAGTGGGAGGGGGCTCATTCTACCGCCTCATGTTGGTATAACGGGGAGTTTTCATGGTCCGCAGTGTCGGTATTGAAGGGGTTTGATTAGCAAGTTTTCAATTATTCCGGCTAGTGGTAATAAGATAAGGATGTTGAAGAAATAGATGAATGAGGCTATTTGTCCAATTAGGATGTATGGGTCTTGTACTGGCTGTCCTCCGACTCATGTGAGAATAAAGAAGTCTGCGACTAAGGTTCAGAATAGAAGCTGGGATAGGGGGCGTAGGCCTATTGATTGTCGTTTTGATGTGTGTAGTGCAGGCAGGAGCAATAATACTAGGATGGATGCGAATATGGCAAGGACCCCCGTAAGCTTGTCTGGGATAGACCGTAAGATTGTGTAGGCGAATAGGAAGTATCATTCTGGTTTAATGTGGTCTGGTGTCTTTATGGGGTCGGCTGGGGTGAAGTTTTCTGGGTCTCCTAGTAGGTTTGGGAAGTAGAATGTGAGGGTTATTAGTAGGGTGGTGGCCAGGGCTATGCCTATAGCGTCTTTTGCTGAGAAATATGGGTGGAACGGAACTTTGTCGGCGTTGGAGACCAGTCCTAATGGGTTGAATGATCCGCGTTCGTGGAGGAAGATAAGGTGTGTGATGACAGCGGCTGTGAGGATAAATGGGAGCAGGAAGTGTAGGGTAGTAAATCGTGTTAGGGTTGCGCTATTGACGGATGGTCCTCCTCAAATTCAGGTCACAATTGAGTCTCCCACATATGGGATGGCCGATATCAGGTTGGTGATTACGGTTGCCCCTCAGAATGATATTTGCCCTCATGGTAGGACGTAGCCTATGAAGGCAGTTGCTATCAGTAATAGTAGTAGTAGTACTCCGATGTTTCATGTGTTTTCGTTGAGGTATGATCCGTAGTATAGTCCGCGCCCGATGTGTAGGAAAATGCACAGGAAGAATAGTGAGGCCCCGTTTGCATGGAGGCTTCGGATCAGCCAGCCGTATCAGACTTCTCGTGAGGTGTAGGCGACGGATATAAAAGCTAAAGAGTCATCTGCTAGGAAGTGTATTATTAGTAGGATGCCCGATGCTAGTTGGATTAGTAGGGTGAACCCAAGAAGTGATCCAAAGTTTCATCAGTAGGAGATGTTGGATGGTGTGGGCAAGTCGATCAAAGAGTGGTTTATTAATTTTAAGAGCGGGTGGGATTTTCGTAGTTGGTGGGTCATTTGATTTAATGTTAGTTTTTATAGTTGAAAATACAACGGGGGTTTTTCGTGCCCTAGGTCTTGGTCTATAATCCAAGTGAGAATAATGGGAATTACATTTTTTCTTCTTTGTTGTTTAATGATGGCTAGTGTAGTATTAGTGGCGTCGGGGGTGGCGATCCATTATGGGGTGGTTAGTTTGCTTTTTGCTGCAATATTTGGAAGTGGGCTACTAGCAATGGGGGGTGGAAGTTTTATGCCGCTTGTGGTACTTCTGATTTATTTAGGTGGCCTGCTGGTAGTTTTTGCTTTTTGTGTGGGGTTCACTGATGATAAATACTGTGAGTTCTGGGGAGCATGGGGGTCTAAGGTGTCGGCTTATGTTTGTGGGGTTGGCTTAGGTATTGGTGGATATTGTGTATATGACTCTGCGTGAGCCGCGGTTTTGGGGTGTTTTGTTGATGCCGTTGGGACCTGGAGTGGTGATGTTAGCGACGAGTTTTTAGGGGTCGGGTTGTTTTATTCAAGTGGTTGGGGGCTGCTTATTTTGAGCGGTTGGGCCTTATTGGTGGTGTTGTTTACTATTATGGCCCTAGTTCGTGGCCGGCATCGGGGGGCTCTACGTTCATTGAGGTGAAGTAGAGTAGGGAAATTAGCATGATGGATAGGACAATGGCTTTTAAGTATGGGTTAATTCGAGCTTTATGAAAGTTGGTTAATATCTTGGCCATTAGTATTTGCAGGTAGGTTATTGTTTTAGGGCCCAAGGCTTCATAGTGTGTCTGGTCTATCAGGTGGGTTGATAGTTTTTGGCTAATTTGTAAGACTATGGATGATAGGATGTGATGTAGGATGAAGTAGGAGTGGGTAATTTTGTAGGTAAGGGGGTTTTGGGTGCCTTTGATGGAGTAGGGTAGTTGGTTTGCTACTGTAATTAGGATTGAGCCGATCAGTAATCCAAGGATTAGGATGCTTAGTGTGGCTAGTTTGGTTGATGTTGGCATGGTTAGTTGTGGAGTGTTGGGTGGCAGAATGGTTGTTGAAATCATGAGCCCGGCTGCGATGCTCCCGATGGCTAGTCGTAGGATGGGGTTGGTTATCTGGGGGGTTTCGGAGATGGCGGGTAATGGTGGGGTTCGTGGGGAGCTTAGGGCTACGTAGTAGATTATGCGTAGGCTATAAAGTGTGGTGAAGATGGTTGCTATTAAGGTTGTGGCTAATGATAGGGAGTTTACATTGGAGGTGTTGATAGATTCAATGATGGCGTCTTTTGAGTAAAAGCCAGCCATGAATGGCATTCCTGATAGGGCGAGGGAGCCAATGATTAAGCAGGAGGAGGTGGTAGGAAGCATTTTGTTGAGTCCTCCTATTTTTCGGATGTCTTGTTCATTGTTTAGGCTGTGGATAATTGTTCCTGCGCAGAGGAATAGCATTGCCTTAAAGAACGCATGTGTTGAGATGTGTATGAATGCGAGTTCAGGTTGTTTTAATCCTACGGAGGTCATTATAAGGCCTAGTTGGCTGGTAGTTGAGTAGGCAATAATTTTTTTTAGGTCATTTTGGGATAGTGCGCATGAAGCAGCTAGTACGGATGTAAAGGCCCCGAGTAGTAGGCAGGTTGTGGTTGCTGTTTCGCTGCTGTATAGGAGGTCGGAGGTTCGGATGAGCAGGAACACTCCGGCTACTACTATGGTGCTTGAGTGCAGTAGGGCTGAGACGGGGGTTGGGCCCTCTATCGCTGCGGGGAGTCACGGGTGGAACCCGAATTGAGCGGATTTTCCAGCAGATGCTAGAAGTAGTCCGAGTGCGGGGATTAGGGCTGTGTCTGGCGCGATTTGTGCGCCTTTAATGTTTAGTGATAGGTCGTTGGTAACTATTCATGCCAGGGTAATAATTAGGCCGATATCTGCTAGGCGGTTATAAATTACGGCTTGCATGGCGGCTTTGTTCGAGTTTGATCGGAATGACCATCAGTTGATTAGCATGAATGATATAATACCTACCCCTTCTCAACCGATGAAAAACTGAAAGAGGTTTTCAGCGGTTCCAAGGATTATTATTATTAGGGTGAAGGTGATGAGCTGGTTGAAGAAAGTGTTAATTTTTGGGTCTGATTCCATGTATTGCGTGGTAAATTCTATGATTGACCATACAACAAAAAGGAGGGTGGGCAAGAAGAAGGCAGAGTAGATGTCTAGTGTGAAGCTAACGCGAATTGTGGTTGTGCCAATTGTTGATCATTGGGTTTCGTATGTAGTGATGGTTAAGTCATTATGGATAAGGTAGGCTAGTGGGATTAGGCTAGTAAGGAAGGCCAGCTTTGCTGCTAGTACTTTGGTGCCAAGTGGCGAGGTTAATTTTGAGCTTGGTGCTAGTATTGGGAGTGTTAAGATTGCTAGGGGGAGCAGGAACAGTATAATAATTAGGGTTGAGGGGTGTGTTATGGTTGCTTTCACTTGGAGTTGCACCAAGATGCTCGGCTCCTAAGGCCGATGGAATACTGTTCTCCATTGAAAGCTTTATGGTGCTTGTAGTAAGGTGTGTTGGTAGATAAGGAGTAGGTGAGTTCCTGTTTTTAGGTCCACATTCTAACGTTTTGTTTAAACTATATCTACGGGCCAAGTACTACGTAATATGAGAGCCGGGAAATTTAATCCGGGGGACAGAATTAGCAGTTCTGTGGGTGCTCTCATGGTTGGTGTGCTTTTATTGGCTGTAGTGGTTTATTGGTAGTATATCAGTTGAGGGATAAAAATTAAAGCGATTGATGGCGCGGAGTGTAGGGCCATTAGTAGGTGTTCTCGAGTTTGGGTCGGGCTCATCATTATGATGTGATTTGGTAGGGTTCCTTGTTGGGTGGAGGAGAATATGTGTAGGGTATAAGTTGAGGTGACGAATGCGCTTAGTCCCGTTAGAAAGATGGTAATGTCCGCTCAGTCAAATAGTGATACTATAAGGGTGAGTTCTCCAATAAAGTTAATTGTTGGTGGGAGTGCTATGTTTGTTAAGCAGGCTAGAAGCCACCAGGATGTCATGGCCGGTGTGGCTAGTTGTACTCCTTGCGTTAGTAGTAGGGTTCGTGAGTGTGTTCGTTCGTAAGTAATGTTTGCCAGGCAGAATAGTATTGAGGATGTGAGGCCGTGGGCTACTATTATAATTATTGAGCCTGAGGGGGCCAGTTGATTATGAGTGAGGATAGCGCCTGTTATTAGTCCTATGTGGCTTACTGAGGAGTAGGCAATTAGGGACTTTAAGTCTGTTTGTCGTAAGCAGATTATGCCGGTTATGAGTGCGCCCCATAGTGCTACTGTTAAGGGCATGATATAAGAGGATGTAGTTTGTTCAGTTAATAAGTTTGTGACCCGTAGTAAGCCGTAGCCTCCGAGTTTTAATAGGATTGCTGCAAGGACCATGGATCCGGCAATTGGGGCTTCTACGTGGGCTTTTGGTAGTCAAAGGTGAAGGCCATAAATTGGGATTTTTACCAGGAAGGCTAATATAAGCGAGACCCATAGTAACGTGTCTGTTCAGAATGTTAGGGTTGTTGTGGGCAATAGTTGTAGGATGGCAATAGATGTAGTTCCTTTTATGTTGTATACCCATAGAAGTGCGATTAGAAGGGGTATGGAGCTAGTGATGGTGTATAGGAGGAAATATAGTCCGGCTCCGAGTCGTTCTGTTTGGGAGCCCCACCGGGCGATCACTATTAGGGTGGGAATAAGGGTTGCTTCAAAGGCGGTGTATAATAATATCAGGTCTAAGGCTATGAATACTAGTATTAAGGCTAATTGTAGGAGGGCCAGGGTTGTAATAAACAGTTGTTTTTGTTGGGTTTGGTTGTGTGGTATGGAGCTTTGGCTAGCTATAAACATTAATGGTAGTAGTCAGCAGGATAATATGAGCAGGGGTGTTGAGATTTGGTCGCTTCCTAATAGTAAACCACTAGCGTTTATCAGAATATCTCCGGGGTTTAAGATAAGTATGCCTAGGATAATAATAACTGTTGAGTAGGCTGTTGGTGATAGTCAGGTATTTTTTGTGGTTGTCAGGCAGGTTGCGGGGATTAGTATTATTGTGGGTACGACGATTTTTAACATTGGAGTAGATTTAGGTTTTTGAGGTTGGCTGTATTGTGTGTTCGGGCTGAGGCAACCAGTAGGGCGAGGCCAATACCGGCCTCGCATGCTGATAGCGTCAGGACTGTTAAAGGTAGGATGAAAGATGAGATATTTGAGTTTAGGGACCATGTTGTTATTAGTAGGAACACTGATAGCATCATGCCTTCCAAGCATAGTAGAGCCGAGAGGAGGTGAGTGTGGCGGAAGGTAAATCCAATGGTGAAGATGATAAAAGAGAAAGTGAACAATAGATTGGTTGGGGAGGTCAATAGGGAGCCATGAATTTGGTCATGATTTTCTAGGTCGAAGCTAGAAGTCTTAGCTTGGACTAGCTCCTTTGGTTATAGGCTATTCTGCTCATTCTAGTCCGCCTTGTAATCATTCGTACGTCAGGCCAGCGAATATGAGCAAGAAGATAATGATGGCCCATGTTATGCTTTTGATCAGGCTTGTGAGTTGGAGGGCTCATGCTAGCGGTAGTAGAATGGCGATCTCTAAGTCAAATAGTAAGAATAGGATGGCTACTATGAAAAAGCGGATTGATAGTGGCAGGCGGGCGGATCCTAGCGGGTCAAATCCGCACTCGTATGGTGAGAGTTTTTCTGGGTCTGGGGTTATTTCTGATATCAGCAGGTTTAGGGTGATTACGGCTACTGCAGTGGCTGTGGCCAATATGAATGTGGTAAGTAGGTTTATTGCTCTTCCCTGAGGTTGGTTCCAGGGTCTAATGATTGGAAGTCATTTGTATTGTCAATACTAGAAGAGCAGGAGCCTCATCAATAGATTGAGATGTACAGGAACAGTCAGACTACATCTACGAAGTGTCAGTATCAAGCGGCAGCTTCGAAACCGAAATGGTGATTTGAGGTGAAGTGGTGCATGATTTGTCGATAGAGGCAGGTTATTAGGAATGTTGATCCGATAATAACGTGTAGGCCGTGAAAGCCTGTGGCAACAAAGAAGGTTGACCCATAGCTGCTGTCTGCGATGGTGAATGGGGCTTCGTAGTATTCTATTGCTTGAAGAGCAGTGAAGTATAGTCCTAGGGCAATTGTAAGAATTAAGGCGTGGATGGCGGGTGCTCGGTTGGCTTCTATTAGGCTGTGGTGGGCTCATGTTACTGTAACTCCTGAGGCTAATAGTACTGCTGTGTTGAGGAGCGGGACTTCGAATGGGTCTAGTGTGGAAATTCCAGTTGGTGGTCACTGTCCTCCTAGTTCTGGGGTTGGGGCCAAGCTTGAGTGATAGAACGCTCAGAAGAATCCGAGGAAAAAGAAAACCTCTGAGATGATAAAGAGGATTATGCCATATCGTAGTCCTTTTTGGACTGGTGGGGTATGGTGGCCTAGATAGGTGCTTTCTCGGACAACGTCTCGTCATCATTGAAATATAGTCAGTAAGGTGGAGATTAGTCCTAGAATTAGAATTAGGCTTGAATTATAGTGGAATCATAGGATTAATCCAGTTGTTAATATTATGGCGGCTATGGCTCCTGTAATTGGCCATGGGCTTGGGTTGACTATGTGAAACAGGTGTGTTTGGTGGGTCATTATACGTTTTCTTGCAGGTATAGTGATAGTAGTAGGGTGAACACATATGCTTGGATTATTGCTACTGCGATTTCTAGGAGTATTAGCGGGGTTAGGATGGCTAGGGTGAGTCCGGCAAGTAGTGTGGAGGTTGTCATTAGGTTAAGTGCCGTAGTGGAGATTAGATGCATCAAGAGGTGTCCTGCGGTGAGGTTGGCTGTGAGTCGCACGGCAAGTGCGATTGGTCGGATAAGCAGGCTGATTGTTTCGATTAGGATTAAGATTGGGATTAGGGGTGTTGGGGTCCCTTCTGGCAGGAGGTGGGCTAGTGAAGAGGCTGGTTTGTTTCGTAGGCCAACTAGTACAGTTGCCAGTCATAGTGGTAGGGCCAGGGCTATGTTTATGGACAGCTGAGTTGTTGGTGTGAATGTATACGGGAGAAGGCCTAGAAGGTTGTTGAGAAGAAGTATTGTTAGTAGTGATATCAGCATTAATGCTCAGTTGTGACCTGGTTTGTTTACTGGGGTTATGATTTGTTTAGTGGCTTTTGCAATTAATCAGGACTGTAAGGTTGTTGAGGGGTTCGATAGTCAGCGGTCTTGTGGGTTATAGATTAGGGTTGTTGTTAATAATATAGCTGGAATTAATAAGGACATGCCGAGTAATTTAGGCATTAAGAATTGGTCAAATAAGTTTAAATTTGTGGCCATGGTCATGTTTTAGTGGTTTTTTGGTCTGGGCTGCTTGGGTTATTTATGAATTTTAGGGAAGCAATTTTTGGCTGTAAAGCGAGAATGAATACTAGCCATGTGATAGATGAGATTATTAGTCAAGGTTCTGGGTTTAATTGTGGCATGTCACTAAGGGGGTTGGCGTGGTCCCCAATGCTAGCTTAAAAGGCTAGGGCTTATGTCCGGTTTAGCTTCTTAGTGATTATGAGTTTGTTTTTAATCAGTTTTGGAAGTGCTGTATTGGGACAGCTTCCACTACGATAGGTATAAAGCTATGGTTTGCTCCACAGATTTCAGAACATTGGCCATAGAAAACCCCAGGGTTGGGGGAAGTTAGTGAGGTTTGATTTAGTCGTCCTGGCACTGCGTCTATTTTGATCCCTAAGGATGGTACCGCTCATGAGTGTAGGACGTCTTCAGCTGTGATTAGTGTTCGGGTGCTTGAGCTTGTTGGGACAATCATGCGGTGGTCTACTTCTAAAAGGCGGAAGTGGCCTTGGGGTAGGTCTTGTGTTGGTAGTATATAAGAGTCGAATTCTAGCTGGGAGAAGTCTGTATATTCATATGTTCAGTATCATTGATGGCCAATAACTTTAATGGTCAGGCAGGGGTTGGTGGTTTCGTCTATGAGGTATAATGTGCGCAGAGATGGAAGGGCGATGGTAATCAGGATTAGGGCTGGTAGAATGGTTCAGATTATTTCTATTTCTTGTACATCTGTTGCATTTGTGTGGTAAAGGCTTGTTAGCAGCAGAACTGAGATTGTGTATAGTACGAATGTACTAATTAAGAAAATAATTATTAGTGTGTGGTCGTGAAAGTAGAGGAGCTCTTCCATTAATGGGGATATTGCATCTTGGAGTCCTAGGTGTATTGGGTTTGCCATGGAAGAGTAAAGGGTTCTGGTCCTATGTTTCGCTCTTGACAAGGGCGGGTAATATGTCTATACTAACTCTTCTTGGAGGACAGAGCATGTCGTATTGCGGTTGGCTTGAAACCAAATGGTGGGGGTTCAATTCCCCCTGTCCTTGGTATTAGGGTGTGGTTTTGCCTACGTTGGTTTAGGCTGTACTTGAACAAAGACTGGCTCTTCGTAGGTGTGGTATGGTGGTGGGCAATTGTTTAGTCATTCTACGTTTGTGCTTGCTATTTCAGGCACTTGAACTTTTCGTTTTGATGAAAATGCCTCTCATACAATAAATGTGAGTAGGATAACTGATACTATGGAAATTAATGACCCAATTGAGGAGACCATATTTCAGAAGGCATATGCGTCTGGGTAATCTGAATATCGTCGTGGTATTCCTGATAGGCCTAGGAAGTGTTGTGGGAAGAAGGTTAGGTTTACACCTGTAAATATGATTATGAATTGGATTTTTGTTCATGTTTGGTGGAGGGTAAACCCTGTAAATAGTGGGAATCAGTGGGTGAATCCGCTTATGATAGCGAATACTGCTCCTATAGATAATACGTAGTGGAAGTGGGCTACTACGTAGTAGGTATCGTGTAGGATAATGTCTAGTGATGAGTTGGCTAGTACGATTCCTGTTAGCCCTCCGACTGTGAATAAGAAAATGAAGCCAAGTGCTCATAGCATGGGGGCTTGTCATTTCATTACTCCTCCGTAAATGGTGGCCAATCAGCTGAATACTTTTACGCCAGTGGGGATGGCGATAATTATTGTGGCGGATGTGAAATATGCTCGAGTATCAACGTCTATTCCTACTGTAAACATATGGTGGGCTCAGACAATAAAGCCAAGAAAGCCGATTGACATCATGGCTCAGACTATTCCTATGTAGCCGAATGGTTCTTTTTTACTTGAGTAGAAAGTAATTACATGGGAGATTATTCCAAATCCTGGTAGGATGAGGATGTACACTTCCGGGTGGCCGAAAAATCAGAAAAGGTGCTGGTATAGGATTGGGTCCCCCCCTCCTGCGGGGTCGAAGAAGGTGGTGTTCAAGTTTCGGTCAGTTAGTAGTATGGTAATTCCTGCAGCTAGGACGGGCAGTGAGAGCAGCAGGAGAATGGCTGTGACTAGGACGGATCACACAAAAAGGGGCGTTTGTTGTTGTGATATTGCCGGGGGTTTTATGTTAATGGCTGTGGTAATGAAGTTAATTGCTCCAAGGATGGAGGATACTCCAGCAAGGTGAAGGGAGAAGATAGTCAAATCTACTGATGGTCCGGCGTGGGCTAGGTTTCCAGCTAGTGGGGGGTAAACTGTTCATCCGGTGCCAGCTCCAGTTTCAATAAGGGTGGAAAAGAGAAGTAGGGTAAATGATGGGGGCAGCAGTCAGAAGCTTATGTTGTTTATGCGAGGGAATGCTATGTCGGGTGCTCCAATTATTAGTGGGAGTAGTCAATTTCCAAATCCACCGATCATGATTGGTATGACTATAAAGAAAATTATGATAAAGGCATGTGCTGTAACAACAACATTATAAATTTGGTCATCTCCTATGAAGGGGCCAGGCTGGCTGAGCTCTGTTCGGATTAATAGGCTTATGGCTGTGCCCACTATTCCGGCTCAGGCGCCGAAGATAAAGTACAAGGTGCCGATATCTTTGTGGTTAGTGGAAAAAAGTCAACGATTAATATTCACTGGTAGAATGGCCGAGTGTGATGGCGGTGGGCTGTAAACCTATTTACAGAGGTTCAAATCCTCTTTTTACCAAGCCTTGTAGTGAAATTCACGACGAGTTGCAAACTCGTAGATGTGCTTTAAATTGTGCCGGGGCTTAAAGATTTAGGTAAAAACTTGCCGGTTAGAGTAATTAGCTGTTAACTAATAATTTATGGGATCGAGGCCCATTTGCCTAGTGAGGTTTTAGCTTAATAAAAGTTTATGATTTGCATTCAGAAGATATAGGATAAAGTCCTATAAACCTTACCCAAGAAATAGGAGATTGCTAACTCCTGTCTAGGGCTTTGAAGGCCCTTGGCTTGAAGATTAAACCTAATTTCTTTTAGTAGCCCTCTTGTTTTGTAATGGCTTTTATTATGGTGGCTGCCAGGATTAGGGTGAGGGCGGCTATAGCCATGGAGTTGATTGCAAGGTTGGTTTGCTGGGTTGGTTTGCGTCATAGGCGTTGGGTGTTGGCAGTGTTAGGGGGAAGTGTGGATGCGGAGTCGTATCATAGTCGTAAGTAGAAGAACAGGCTTAGAAGGGAGGCTATGAGCATTGTGAATGCGACTCAAATTGCCCCTTCTGCCACGAGTTGGTCAATTGTTAGTCATTTTGGGAGGAAGCCGGCTAGTGGGGGCAGTCCTGATAGTGATAGTAGAGAGACCGTTAGTAGGGAGGAAGTAATTGGGGCTTTTTGGAACGAAAGTAGGAGGTTGTTGATGGATGTTGTTGATAATTTTTCTAGTGTGAGGAGGGTGGTGGAAATTGTGATTGAGTATAAATAGAAGGCCAAGATTGTAAGTGATGGTGCGTATTTAATAATCACCAGGGTTCAAGCCATTTGGGCAATTGAAGAGAATGCTACTAGTTTTCGGATTTGGGTTTGGTTAAGTCCAAGTCATCCAGCAACTGTGGTGGACAGGATGGACACTACAGAGAGGATCTCGAAATTAATTAGTGGGCTCATTAGGTATAATATAATTAGTGGGCCTAGCTTTTGTCAGGTGAGTAGGAAGATTGAGGCGGTTGGAGTTATTCCTTGAATGGTTTCAGGCACTCAGAAGTGGAATGGCACTAACCCAATTTTAATAAACAGGGCTAGGGCTATAATGGTTGTGAGGGCTTGGTTTGTTACTTCTGTAATTTGGCCACTCCCTGCTGTGATATGGTTTAAGGCCCATGAGAAGATGATTAAGGCGGAGGCTGTGGCCTGTGTGAGGAAGTATTTTGTGGAGGCTTCGATGGATCGTGGGTGAGATTTATTGGCAATTAATGGAAGGACTACTAGTGTACTAAGTTCTAGTGCTACCCATATGAGCACCAAATAGGTGGAGGATAGGAAAATGAGTGTTGTGATAGTTAGTGTGGTTAAGATGATCGGCTGGAAGATGGGCATGAGTTAGGAGAGGAAGGATTAGCCCTTCATTGTTGGGGTATGGACCCAATAGCTTTAGTTAGCTTACTCTTCTGTTAGGGGATACTACAATGGAAGTAGGAAGAATTTTGGATTCTTTTGTGCAGGTTCAATCCCTGCTCCTCTAGGATTCGGGAGGAATTAAACCTCCACTTTCTACCTCATCAAAGTAGCCCTTTAGCGTTCAGGCACGAATCCTTGCTACTGGAAGGCCGAATGTTGACACTGGGAGGGACGAGTGTCACAGGCAGATTGCCAGCGTGGCTGGCAAGAAGTTTTTTCACAGTAGGTGTATTAGTTGATCATACCGAAATCGTGGGTATGATGCTCGGATTCATAGGAATCCAACGGTTAGCAGAATTGATTTACTTATTAGGGTGGTGGTGAATAGTGTTTGTGTCGGCAGGTTTGTTGATGTGTTTAGGAATAGGATGGTGGTTAAAATGTTTATTAGTAGAATGTTGGCGTATTCGGCTAGGAAGAATAGTGTGAATAGCCCTGCGCTGTATTCAACGTTGAACCCAGATACTAGCTCTGACTCCCCTTCTGTGAGGTCGAACGGGGCACGGTTTGTCTCTGCTACTGTGGAGGTGTATCATATTATCAGCAGTGGTCATGTGGCTAGCGCTAAGTAGATTGGTTCTTGAATAACAGCTAATGCGTGCAGTGAAAATCCCCCGCTAAGTAGGACGATAGATAGGACAATGATAGCTAATGTGACTTCGTAGGAAATGGTTTGGGCTACTGCTCGTAAGGCGCCCATTAGGGCGTATTTAGAGTTTGATGCCCATCCAGATCATAGTAGTGAATAGACTGCTAGGCTGGATATGGCTAGTAAAAATAACATGCCAAGGTTTAGATTGGCGATAGAAAATGGTACAGGCAGGGGGGCTCATATAATCAAGGATAAAATAATGGCGACTGCGGGGGATAAAATAAATAAAGCGGGGGTGGCTAGTATGGGGAGTGTTAGCTCTTTAATAATAAGCTTGAGGCCGTCGGCAAACGGCTGCAGCAGTCCAAGTGGGCCTACAATATTAGGGCCTTTACGTAGCTGCATATAGCCGATGATTTTTCGCTCTAGCCCTGTTAGGAATGCGACTGCGATTAGGACTGAGAGGATGTAAATGAGGATTGGCGTGATTGTTAAAAAACTTATTGCTGGGTAGAGAATTTGAATCTCTGGGTAAAGGGCTTAGGTCTTTTGCATTAAGCCAGGCTCTGCCAACCCAGCTCGCTCTTGTATTGAGGTGGGGTGTGTTTGCCCTGGCTGTTAATTTAGTTGTTTTCATTAAGCTTTAGGTAAGGCTTACTTTGGTGGCATGGGCCTTGCTCTTTCGGTCCTTTCGTACTAGAAAGGTTCGCATTCATAGATAGAAACCGACCTGGATTGCTCCGGTCTGAACTCAGATCACGTAGGACTTTAATCGTTGAACAAACGAACCATTAATAGCGGTTACACCATTAGGATGTCCTGATCCAACATCGAGGTCGTAAACCCCCTTGTCGATATGAGCTCTTGAAGGGGATTGCGCTGTTATCCCTGGAGTAGCTTAGTTCATGAATCGGCGTGTGCCGGATCTGATTGCATTTAAGCACTTTGTAGTGTGGGTCTTGGTTAGTAAGTGTCGTGTTACTGTTTTCCTGGAAAGTTTTTTTTATTTTGGGGTCGCCCCAACCGAAAACGCTAAATCAATTTGTTAATTGTAGTTATCCCGCTTGGGGTGGTATTTTACAATTTGTTGTGATTTAGAAGTTTGAAGTTTCACAGGGTCTTCTCGTCTAATGTTGGTATCCCTGCTTTTGCACAGGGAGATCAATTTCATTGGCCTTCTGCAAGAGACAGATAGATTCTCGTTTAGCCTTTCATACTGGTCCTTATTTAAAGAACAAATGATTACGCTACCTTCGCACGGTTGTAGATACCGCGGCCATTTAACTTAAAGTCATTGGGCAGGCATCACCCCTAATACTTGGTTGGCTGGGGGCTGTGTTTTTGGTAAACAGTCGGAATCTTTGTTTGCCGAGTTCCTTTTGCAGGGTTTAGCCTTTCCTGTTGCGCTCCTGTGTTGGGTTAACAGTGTGTGGTCCTTATATCTGTGGCAAATGGGTAGGGTGTTAATTACCAATAGTGTGTCATGAGTAGTGTAGGCTCGCGCCCAGGAGAAGATCAAATTTCTTATTACTTATTTTAGCATAGTCTCTTCTAATGTTTTAGAAAGGCTTGGTTGTGTTGTAGGGTTCAATTTTGTTCTAGGTATTTTTTTAGTGCGAGCTTTGACGCTTTCGTTGTGTTGGCTGCTTTAAAGCCTACATTTAAAGTGCGAACTAGTTTTACCCTTAGGTGGAGGCTGAGTCCTGTGTTAATGGGGCTGTACCCCCATTAAATAGCTTGAAAGCTTTCTTTGTCCTTTATTGTGGTAGGTCAGAAGGCTTTCAGTAGAACTTATATTCTCTTACCAAGCAACCAGCTATCACCGGGCTCGTTAGGCTTTTCACTTCTACTAGGCAGTCTTCCCGCTCTTTTGCCACAGAGATGGGTTAGTGCTGTATTACTTCTGCTGGCTAGTAGCTCGCCCAGATTCGGGTGTAGGTGACTTTAGTGCTCCTTGCCACGATTATGTTTGGCTAAACCATAATGCAAAAGGTAAAAGGGTTAATCTTTGCTGTGTTGTACTTTTGTGTTAAATTTTTATTTCATCTTTCCCTTGCGGTACTGCTTCTATTGCGCCTGTTGTCTTTTCTCTCACCGATACTTAGGCACAAAAATGTTTTGGCTTAGTGTAGTTGATTTGATTTGGGGTTGATTTTTAGGGCTAGGGTGGGTTAATCAAAATGGTTTATTTAAGTAAACATGTTTCAGGTGTAAGCAGAATGCTTTGGTTTAAGCTACATTTTGATGATCCAAGCACACCTTCCGGTACGCTTACCTTGTTACGACTTTCCTCATCTCGTTGGGTGCTGTGTGTGTTATGTAGCAAAATTGGGTTAAATTTGAGGAGGGTGACGGGCGGTGTGTACATATTTCGTGGCCTCCTTCAATTAGGCACTCTTCTCCTAATTTACTGCTAAATCCGTCTTTGACAGTCCTGGTTTCACAGTCCTCTCCGTGACCAATTTCTATAGTGTAGAAAATGTAGCCCATCTCTACCAACTTATTGGCTGCACCTTGACCTGACGTGCTAGCTCGGAAGTGAGTTATTGTGCTAAGTGCTTGTCCCTCATGGGCTAAGCTTGCGACGGCGGTATACAGGCTGCTTGGGGCAAAAGGTGGTTGGGTGGATCGTGTATTGTCGATTATAGGACAGGCTCCTCTAGGGGGGTTCGAAACACCGTCAAGTCCTTTGAGTTTTAAGCAAATTGCTCGTAATTCTCTGGCGAGTGTAGTTTGTAGTTAGTACACCTTTGTTGAGGGCTGGGCATAGTAGGGTATCTAATCCTAGTTTGTGCCCCAGCTTTCGTGGGTTCGGGAGTATCTTGTTGGTTAAGGCTATGTTAATGTTGGTGTTCTCGGCAAGTTTTTAGCTTTTCACGGCTTGACGGCCTTTTCGCCTTAATTTAGAAGACTTGGTCTTAGCCACAATTTACGCCGCTCTTATTAACTTGGGGCTGTAGCTGTGTAACCGCGGCTGCTGGCACGGAGATTGGCCGCCCCTTAGCGCCCTAACTAAATCAAGCTTTCGCTCATGGTTTAATGTTAATCACTGCTGTATCCCGTGGGGGTGTGGCCATAGGCTAGGCGTCGTGGGCTATGGTATTAATGTGCCTGATGCCGGCTCCATGTCCCTTAGCTGGGCTGCTTGGGGTGTTCTCACTGGGGCGTTGATGCTTGCATGTGTAAGTTGGGCATTAGCTAATAATAAGGTTAGGACTAAACCTTTG